GATTCATTTAACAGAATTCCACTTACATTTTTTTTATTTCGATTCTATTTCGATATGGTATAGACATAGGGTTCTCTTACACAAACTAAATTCTATCGCTTTGTCTCGGTTTCTCTATACTTTATCCCTATACTCTATAAAATAAAATAAAAAAAAGTACTAAAAAAAAAAAAAAAAGTCAAGTAATTAACAAGTCAAATAATTAAATAGTAATAATTAAATAGTAATTAATTACTAATTACTAAACTCAAATATTAATTAAATATTATACTAGTAACTAGTACATATTCTAATACTAATTGATAATACTACAATAATGCGAATTAATCCTATGTTTTATTACATATATATATTATATAATGTTATAATGTAATGAGATAATGAAAATAAAAGAAAATAAAAACATATAATAAAAACATATAGAAAATAAAAAAAAAAAAAAAAAAAAAAAAAGAAAATATAAAAATATAAAATAAATATAAAAAATATAAAAAAAATATAAATATAATAAATATAATTAATATATATAATTAATAATATATATAATTAATATAGAAATATAGAATAATATAGAAATATAGAAATAATATATATAATTAATATAAATATATTAATATAAATATATATAATTAATATAGAAACATAGAATAATATAGAAATATAGAAATAAAAAAAATTTCAAAACTGAAAAAATTTCAGTAGTCATATGGGGTAAAATATCTAGGGATTTCGAGCATATTCTTTTCGCAGTATTTTTTTTTCATTAATATCTGTGTATAGGATCATTGCTTCTATTGATTTGATACGAATACATTACATAAACATAATCTAAAGCACCGAACGAACAATTCTATTTTTTCTCCTTTCCTTATCCTGGATTTCATTTCTATTTTCCTTAATTGATTTGATTCAATCCGTTGAGTTGCGAGTTTACATATAACAACTCATATCTTTCTATACAAAATACAAAAAAATTCGAAACTTTTTTCTTGTACTATACCGACTGACCCTCTCAGAAATAAAATAAAAAGAATCGAGTTATTTCATTAGAGTTAGAATGAAAAAAAAAAAGAGTCATTCCATTTCAGACCAATCTCGAGTACTAAAGAAAGATCGCGATTTGGAATGAACAAAAATACTTGTTTGTTTTGTTACGGCAATAACACTTAGTAATAGTAATACCACCCGATGGGTTGGATTTCACTACAAGAAAAAGGTTTGTTTTACAGCAAACCTACATTACACAATGAAACATACCACAGAGTGGTATAATAAATAGACGGAATCGTAAATTATCTAATCTACATAAGAAAGATACTTCTAATAGAAAGAAGTGGACATTATCGAATGATTTGACAGACCAAATCCCAAAACCAACTCAACTCATATAGAAGAAGGAAATTGATACATTTAGGACCAATTCATTATCTCTGCATTATCTCTGAATCAATCAATTGGGGTTGTTGTTCTGCCAAAAAGCGATTAGTCAGGCGACTCCACAAAACAAATACAAGAATAGGTCCTAGATCTATGTGACTGTTGAAGTTTTTAGACAGAATCATGTCATGATTCTCACTTCATAAATTGACCGGATTCGATATACCAACGCAAAAATGTATCACTAACTCTTTAATCATGGACAGGAAAAGAGGAAAAAGGTCATATGATATGTAATCCATCCACGAAGATTAATGAAGGAAGATGAGTATTTTATCCGAGATTTTACAAATACTGATTAGATCTATTGGAATGAATTATTGTTTTTTATTTATTGTTTTTTTTTTTCATGTCCCTATGTATTTACATGAACATATGGTAATACTTTTGGACCAACCAACCGGCTAGTCTATAAACAAGTACTAATGAGGAAATGAAAACTATACTAAAACGAAAATAGAATGTATTAGGGCTATACGGACTCGAACCGTAGACCTTCTCGGTAAAACAGATCAAACTGATTATTATCGAAATGATTCGAACTGTTTCAAAGACCCAACATGCATTTTGTTGCATTGGGCTCTTTCATAAACTGATGTAAAGATCAGTTAGTCCACCATATTTTTCTTTACAGGAAAATAATGAGATGGCTCCATGTGCTCTGATTCATCATTTGTATTCTGATCTAGGAGCAATACCAAAGTGTTTCAAAGAAGGGTTACCTTGACTTAGGTCTGCCTTCGGCCTAGATCAAACTAAGTTAGATGGATTCTCTATCGCTACGCTGCAAGAGTCGAATATGAGACTTCATACACCTTAAAGTTCATAGGACGAAAAAAGGTTATTTTGAGGCCCTTATACTCATTATGCCTAGCATTGAATGGACTGGGTATTTACCTTATCAACTATCAAATCAATGGTGGGTTCTATTTGATTTGGCACCTGAATTCGCACCTGAATCGGACCGAACCCAATATTTGTCCGGCTATTGTTCTCTTGTTCCCTCGAATCTATGGAGTAAGACATCGATTTGTCAATAAGATAAATTATGTTTATTGCATAA